CAATTATCAGAAAAAGAATTTCCAAAAAACTGGTTAACAGACGGTATTCAGATCAAGATCCTATTTCCTTTTAGTCTTAAACCTTGGCACAGATCTAAACTACAAGCCCCTTATAATGATCCAATGAAAAAACAGGATCAAAAAAATGATTTTTGCTTTTTAACAGTTTTTGGAATGGAAACTGAACTACCTTTTGGTTCTCCCAGAAAAAAACTTTCATTTTTTGAACCCATTTTTAAAGAACTAAAAAAAAAAATTAAAAAATTGAAAAATAAATGTTTTATAATTCTAAGAATTTTAAAAGAACAAAAAAAATTGTTTCTAAATGTCTCAAAAGAAACAAAAAAACGGATCATTAAAAGCATTCTTTTTATAAAAGAAATAATAAAAGAACTCTCAAAAATAAACCCAATTATATTATTTGGATTGCGAGAAATAGAAGTATATGAATTGAGTGAAACTAAAAAAGATTCGATAATTGGTAATCGGATGATTCATGAATCGTCGATTCAAATTATACCTCAGGGTTGGACAAATTATTCATTAACAGAAAAAAAAATGCAAGATCTAACTGATAGAACAAATACAATCATAAATCAAATAGAAAAAATTACAAAAGAAAATAAAAAAGGAACTCCAGATATAAATTTTAGTTCTAACAAAATAAGTTATGATGATAAAGGATCAGAATCACAAAAAAATATTTGGCAGATATTAAAAAGACAAAATGTTAGATTAATCCGTAAGTCACATTATTTTATAAAATATTTCATTGAAAGGATATACATAGATATCTTTCTATGTATCATTAATATTCCTAGCATCAATACACAACTTTTTCTTGAATCAACAAAAAAAATTATTTATAAATACATTAACGATAATGAAGCAAATCACGAAAGAATTGATAAAACAAATCAAAGTGTAATTCCCTTTATTTCGACTATAAAAAAGTCATTTACTAATATTAGTAATAAGAATTCAAAGACTTTTTGCGACTTATCTTACTTTTCACAAGCATATGTATTTTACAAATTATCACAAACTCAACTTATTAACTTATATAAGTTAAAATCTGTATTTCAATATAACGGAATGTCTCTTTTTCTTAAGAATGAAATAAAGGATTTTCTTGTTGTAACACAAGAACTATTTCATTCCGAATTAAGACATAAGAATCTTTGCAATTATGGAATGAATCAATGGACAAATTGGTTAAGGAGTCAGTATCAATGTGATGTATCTCATATTAAATGGTCTAGATTAGTACCACAAAAATGGCGAAATATATTCAATCAACACTGTATGGCTCAAAATAAAGATTTATGTGATTTATATGAAAAGGATCGATTAATTAACTACGAAAAAAATTTCGAAACAGATTCATTACTGAATCAAAAAGATAATTTTAAAAAACAATATAGATATGATATTTTAGCATATAAATCTATTAATTTAGCATATAAATCTATTAATTATGAAGATAAGAAGGACTCTTATATTTATGGATCACCATTACAAGTAAAAAATAAACAAGATATTTTTTATAATTACAACACACATACACAAAAATCATTTAATATGCCGGAAGGTATTCCTATTATCCCTTATCTAGTAGAAGATGATATTAGAGATATGGAGATAAATCCGGATAGAAAATATTTTGATTGGAGAATTTTCCATTTTTGTCTTAAAAATAAGGTCGATATTGACGCCTGGATCGATATTGATACTGACACTAACAGTAATAAATATACTAAGACTAGGGTTAATAAGTATCAAATAATTGATAAAATCAATAAGAGGGGTCTTTTTTATCTCACGATTCAGCAAGATCAAGAAATCAACCTATCCAATCAAATAACCCTTTTTGATTGGATGGGGATGAATGAAGAAATACTAAGTTGTCCCATATCAAATATGGAATTTTGGTTCTTCCCAGAATTGGGGATACTTTATAATACGTATAAAATTAAACCGTGGGTTATACCAATTAAATTACTAGTTTTAAATTCTAATATAAATGAAAATGATAGTAAAAACAAAAGCATCACCGGAAATAAAAAAAGGGATCCTTTTATATCAATATCGGAGAATTCAAAAAAATCTTTTGAATTAGAAAACCGAAATCAAGGGGAAAAAGAATACGCGGTCCAAGCAGATTTTAAATCAGCTCTTTCAAACCAAGAAAAAGATGTTGAAGAAAATTATACGGGATCGTACATGAAAAAAAATAGAAATAAAAAGCAATACAAGATCAATACAAAAGCGGAGTTTGATTTCTTCCTAAAAAGGTATTTGCATTTTCAATTGAGATGGGATGATTCTTTAAATAAAAAAATAAGCAATAACATCAAAGTATATTGTCTCCTGCTTAGACTGATAAATCCAAGAGAAATTACTATATCCTCTATTCAAAGAGGCGAAATGAGTCCGGATATTCTGATGATTCAGAAAGATTTAACTCTTACAGAATTGATTAAAAGGGGAATTTTGATTATTGAACCAATTCGTCTATCTCTAAAAAATGATGGAAAATTTATTATGTATCAAACCATCGGTATTTCATTAGTTCATAAAAGCAAACACCAAATTAATCAAAGATACCGAGAAAAAAAACATGCTGATAAGAATTCTGATGAAGCCATTACAAAACATCAAAGGATGACTGGAAATAGAGATAAAAATAATTATGATTTGTTTGTTCCTGAAAATATTTTATCACCTAGACGTCGTAGAGAATTGAGAATTCTAATTTGTTTAAATTCTGAGAATAGACATAGAAATGCAGCATTTTGTAATGGGAATAAGGTAAACAGTCAAGTTTTGGATAAAAGCAAAAACTATAAAAAAAAACTTATTAAATTTAAGTTATTTCTTTGGCCCAATTATCGATTAGAAGATTTGGCTTGTATGAATCGTTATTGGTTTAATACCAATAATGGCAGTCGTTTCAATATGGTAAGGGTACATATGTATCCGCGATTGAAAATGCATTAATAGTACATTTTTGCTATATTTCCCATACTATATCTGATCTATGACGACAAAGAGATGCACACATGCATTGTCTTACATTCCATCGTTCCATTCTGATACACGATACTAATTCAATGACATATCAATTTGATCTAGAAATGAATCAACAAAATATTATTATTTTAGGTCTAAATTTTTATCTTTTGTGAGTGCAGAAAACAACCATCCTTTATGTATACCCTTTCAAATCCAAATAAAATTTACAAATTAAAAATTTAATTTTATTAAAAAAAAATTAGAAATTAATAACAAAATTAATATTTTTGTATATACAAAATAAAAATGAGAGGCATTATTATTACTGATCAATAAAGATATCTATCAATAAAATTTTCTTAAAATAAAAAGAGGGGGGCGAGAAGGTTTCATTTTATGGTAAAAAATTCATTCATCTCAGTTATTTCACAAGAAGAAAAAGACGAAAACAGAGGATCTGCTGAATTTCAAATAGTTAGTTTCACCAATAGGATACGAAGACTTACTTCACATTTAGAATTACACAAAAAAGACTATTTATCTCAGAGAGGTTTACGTAAAATTCTGGGAAAACGCCAACGACTGCTGTCTTATTTGTCAAAGAAAAATAGAATATGTTATAAAGAATTAATTAATCGGTTGGATATTCGGGAGTCAAAAACCCGTTAATTTGAAGAGGCATTTTGAATTATTTGATTTATTAGATCTTGAATTTTAATGAACTTTTTTTCGTTTTCAGCAATTCATGAAAGAATGAATCGAGGAAAAACCGATGAATATACCAGCTACAAGAAAAGACCTCATGATAGTCAATATGGGCCCCCACCACCCATCAATGCATGGTGTTCTTAGACTCATCATTACTCTAGATGGTGAAGATGTTATTGATTGTGAACCAATATTGGGTTATTTACACCGAGGGATGGAAAAAATTGCGGAAAACCGAACAATTATACAATATTTGCCTTATGTAACACGTTGGGATTATTTAGCTACTATGTTCACAGAAGCAATAACTGTAAATGGACCGGAACAGTTGGGAAATATTCAAGTACCTAAAAGAGCTAGCTATATCAGAATAATTATGTTGGAGTTGAGTCGTATAGCTTCTCATCTGTTATGGCTCGGTCCTTTTATGGCGGATATTGGTGCACAAACTCCCTTTTTCTATATTTTCAGAGAAAGAGAATTAGTATATGATCTATTCGAAGCTGCCACCGGTATGAGAATGATGCATAATTATTTTCGTATCGGAGGAGTAGCGGCCGATCTACCTCATGGTTGGATAGATAAATGTTTGGATTTCTGCGATTATTTTTTAACAAGAGTTGCTGAATATCAAAAACTTATTACACGAAATCCTATTTTTTTAGAACGAGTCGAGGGAGTAGGCATTATTGGTAGAGAGGAAGTAATAAATTGGGGTTTATCGGGACCAATGCTGCGAGCTTCCGGAATACAATGGGATCTTCGTAAAGTTGATCATTATGAATGTTACGACGAATTTGATTGGGAGGTACAGTGGCAAAAAGAAGGAGATTCATTGGCTCGTTATCTAGTCCGAATTGGTGAAATGATAGAATCTATAAAAATCATTCAACAGGCTCTGGAAGGAATTCCAGGGGGACCCTATGAGAATTTAGAAATACGATACTTTGATAGAGAAAGGAATCCGGAATGGAATGATTTTGAATATCGATTTATTAGTAAAAAGCCTTCTCCTACATTTGAATTGCCGAAACAAGAACTTTATGTGAGAGTCGAAGCCCCAAAGGGAGAGCTGGGAATTTTTCTGATAGGGGATCAGAGTGGTTTTCCTTGGAGATGGAAAATCCGCCCCCCGGGTTTTATCAATTTGCAAATTCTTCCTCAATTAGTTAAAAGAATGAAATTGGCTGATATTATGACGATACTAGGTAGCATAGATATCATTATGGGAGAAGTTGATCGTTGAAATGATAATTGATACACCAGAAGTACAAGATATTGATTCTTTTTCTAGATTAGAGTTTTTAAAAGAGGTTTATGGAATTATATGGGTGCTTATTCCTATTTTGACTCTTGTATTGGGAATCACAATAGGCGTACTGGTAATTGTATGGTTAGAAAGAGAAATATCCGCAGGGATACAACAACGTATTGGACCTGAATACGCCGGCCCTTTGGGAATTCTTCAAGCTCTAGCAGATGGGGCAAAACTAGTTTTCAAAGAAAATCTTCTTCCATCTAGGGGGGATACCCGTTTATTCAGTATCGGGCCATCCATAGCAGTCATATCAATTTTAGTAAGCTATTCAGTAGCTCCTTTTGGCTATCACCTTGTTTTAGCGGATCTCAATATTGGTGTTTTTTTATGGATTGCCATTTCTAGTATTGCTCCAATTGGACTTCTTATGTCAGGATACGGATCAAATAATAAATATTCCTTTTTAGGTGGTCTACGAGCTGCTGCTCAATCGATTAGTTATGAAATACCATTAACTTTATGTGTGTTATCAATATCTCTACGTGCGATTCGTTGATACATAGACATAAACTTTTCTTTATTCCTTCCTTTCAAAGAAAGGGTTGGAATGAATTAAGTAGATGTAGATATCTTCATTTTTTTTTTATTCATTATTCGGGTTGATGAACTAAATCAAATAGTTATATGAGTGAAAGAAAACAGCTTATATATAAATTCGCAGTAAAAAGATTGAGTCTCATTTTCTATGTATAAGAGTTAGAGAGTTAAGCGGAAATAAACATAAACAGAAGCGACCGTTTCCCCCAAGATTGGTTGATTAGTCATCCTGACTTGAAGCGGGCTCAAAAGATCAACCGTACTGAGTTTTCACTATCATTTGTATGTATTACCACAGGGGGGGGTTGAACAAAAACGAGTGGGTGGTTAGAAACACCAAGATATGTAAAGGATTAGTAATGTATATTATGTAAATTCTCCAAAAGGACATTTTTACATAATATACAAACAAAGAATACTCATTGGGGCTTTAAGTTGGTAGAAATGATCAGGCAATACTCCCCACGACACGATTCCAATCCAGAGTATGCTCCTATCCACCGATTAAATAAATAACTATTGGGAACGAAATAATCCTTTACTTTATTTTGTAAGCCCCCTTTTTCTCAGAAATAGAAAGAAGAATAGGAACGAAAAAAAGAGAAAGAAATCCAATTCCAATAAAAAAATAAAAAAGATACCTTTTTTATTTCCCAGATACATATTAATAGATATAGAATTTGTGTCATAATTCATGAATTAAGTATAGAATTTTTTTCGTACGTGAAATAAACGGGTTATTGATATTTCTACAATAAGTATTTTATTGAAGAATTAAGTTATTACTCAACAAAGAAGAATTAAAATTCTTATTGAAATTATTAAAGTTAAAGAAAGGGTGAGATCGATTCAGAAGTACTTTTTTTATTTATTATTAAATAATTATAACAGACAGAATTCAATTGGTCTAATTTAGGACCGTCCAATAGATTTTGACTTTATCCATCCTACAAACGTACCAAGATAAAATAATACTGACGCGATCCTTAGATTTATTTCTGGCCTTTAAGGAGCCGTATGAGGTGAAAATCTCATGTACGGTTCTGTAATAGCGATGGTAACAGTAATGGTATCACCGACTATAATTATCTAACAGTTCAAGTACAATTGATATAGTTGAGGCGCAATCAAAATACGGTTTTTGGGGATGGAATTTGTGGCGTCAGCCTATAGGGTTTATCATTTTTATCATTTCTTCCCTAGCAGAATGTGAGAGATTACCTTTTGATTTACCCGAAGCAGAAGAAGAATTAGTAGCAGGTTATCAAACCGAATACTCGGGTATAAAATTTGGTTTATTTTATGTTGCTTCCTATCTAAACCTATTAGTTTCTTCATTATTTGTAACAGTTCTTTACTTGGGAGGTTGGAATATCTCTATTCCGGACATATATGTTTCTGAGCTTTTTGAAATAAATAAAACATGTGGAGTTTTTGGAGCGACAATTGGTATCTTTATTACATTAGCTAAAACTTATTTGTTCTTGTTCATTCCTATCACAACAAGATGGACTTTACCGAGGCTAAGAATGGACCAACTATTGAATCTTGGATGGAAATTTCTTTTACCTATTTCTCTCGGTAATCTATTATTAACAACTTCTTCCCAACTCTTTTCACTGTAAGGTAAATTTACAACTTGTCTCAAACAAGAGAAATAAACAAACATAAAATTATTCATAATATATATTAATGATATGTTCTCTATGGTAACTGGGTTCATGAATTATGGTCAACAAACAGTACGAGCTGCAAGGTACATTGGTCAAAGTTTCATGATTACTTTATCTCACGCAAATCGTTTACCTGTAACTATTCAATATCCTTATGAAAAATTAATCACCGCGGAGCGTTTCCGCGGTCGAATCCATTTTGAATTTGATAAATGTATTGCTTGTGAAGTATGTGTTCGTGTATGTCCTATAGATCTACCCGTTGTTGATTGGAAATTGGAAACTGATATTCGCAAGAAACGGTTGCTTAATTACAGTATTGATTTCGGAGTCTGTATATTTTGTGGTAATTGCGTTGAGTATTGTCCAACAAATTGTTTATCAATGACTGAAGAATATGAACTTTCTACTTATAATCGTCACGAATTGAATTATAATCAAATTGCTTTGGGTCGTTTACCAATGTCAGTAATTGACGATTATACAATTCGAACAATTTTAAATTCGCCTCAAAAAAAAATAAGTAAATCTCTTGATTAAAGAATAATTTATAATTACTTTACTAAGACTATTACTTTACTAATAAATAATACTAAGGTTCATTTTTTTTTGATCTAATCTAAAGGAATCGGGTTTCTTTCGTTTTGTTTGGTCAATAACTACAAATCCCAACTATTGATTAGTTGGTTAAGAATCACGTCTTAATTTGGATTGAAAATCCATTAATTAATATATCTATAATTATTTTTACATATATAGTTTCAAATGAGAACTACTTTTTCAGATAACGAATTAAATTAGTCCAATAATTGTACTTACATTTATTCATATCCCTTAGGATTTAATTAGGAATTGCTCAAAAATTATAATTTTTTTTCTGTTCGGATTTCAATAAGGTCATGAAAAACATTTTGATTTATTTATCTCTTATTTTACATATAATGGATTTGCCCGGACCAATACATGATTTTCTTTTAGTCTTTCTGGGGTCGGTTCTTATACTAGGAGGTATGGGAGTGGTATTATTTACCAACCCCATTTATTCTGCCTTTTCATTGGGACTGGTTCTTGTTTGTATATCCTTATTCTATATTCTATTAAACTCCTATTTTGTAGCTGCTGCACAACTCCTTATTTACGTGGGAGCTATAAATGTTTTAATCGTATTTGCTGTGATGTTTATGAATGGTTCAGAATATTACAAAGGTTTGAATCTTTGGACCGTTGGGGATGGGGTTACTTTGCCAGTTTGTACAAGTATTTTTGTTTTACTCATGATTACTATTACGGATACGTCATGGTACGGGATTATTTGGACTACAAGATCAAACCAGATTATAGAACAAGATTTGATAAGTAATAGTCAACAAATTGGAATTCATTTATCAACGGATTTTTTTCTTCCGTTTGAATTCGTTTCGATAATTCTTTTAGCCGCTTTGATAGGTGCAATTGCCGTGGCGCGACAGTAATAAATCTATAGAATTGGCAACAGCAATCAAAATTAAACTGTGTTCTGTTTTATTACATTTATTTCCCTTCAATTAAAGGTTATTTATGTCTAAAATATAAATTATTTTATTCAATCTATTCTATTACCAATAGAATATATTCCTTTGTTCCGTACTTTTTTTTATTCTAGTCAATTGAATCTGTTTAATTGCTGTTCAGTTCATATTGAAATGAATCGAAATTGATAAGGAGTTGGTCAATGATGCTCGAGCATGTACTTGTTTTGAGTGCCTACTTATTTTCTATCGGTATCTATGGATTGATCACGAGTCGAAATATGGTTAGAGCCCTTATGTGTCTTGAACTTATACTGAATGCGGTTAATATAAATTTCGTAACATTTTCTGATTTTTTTGATAGTCGCCAATTAAAAGGAAATATTTTCTCAATTTTTGTTATAGCTATTGCAGCCGCTGAAGCAGCTATTGGCCCGGCTATTGTTTCGTCAATTTATCGTAACAGAAAATCAACTCGTATCAATCAATCAAATTTGTTGAATAAGTAGTATTAATAATCATATAAATTCTAATATTCATAAATTATAATTACCATGACCATACATTACGTATAATACATGTTTTCGAAAATGTAAAAAATCAATGTAAGAAATCAAAGTATCTTGGTTCTATCGCACGGGTCGATCCAGAAGTAGATTGATTATAAAAATTCTGATAAATTATTGATTCATCTGGTGTCTAAATATATGATTCATTTACAAGTTTACTAGATCGAAAATTTCTGACATTTAAAAATTTATAGATCCAATGTCACATTCAGTAAAGATTTATGATACGTGTATAGGGTGCACTCAATGTGTGCGAGCCTGCCCAACAGATGTATTAGAAATGATACCTTGGGACGGATGTAAGGCTAAGCAAATTGCTTCCGCTCCAAGAACAGAGGACTGTGTCGGTTGTAAGAGATGTGAATCCGCCTGTCCAACGGATTTCTTGAGTGTTCGAGTTTATTTATGGCATGAAACAACTCGAAGTATGGGTCTAGCTTATTAATACGTTCCAGAAAACCCTACTTGAAATACATTTTTTTTACCTTTACCGACAAAAACCCGCGCTCAAAAAATATTTATTTTGAGCACGGGTTTTTCTGGTCCAAGTTTATCTTGTTTTTACCATGAATTATTTTCCTTGGTTAACACTAGTTGTAGTTTTGCCAATATTCGCGGGTTCCTTAATTTTCTTTCTCCCTCATAGAGGAAATAAGGTAATCCGTTGGTATA